TACCACTGAAATATTAGGTCGTATGCTTGAAAGATAACCCAAAAAATCAAGGGAATGCTTGGATAATTGGTTTATATGGATTCTTCCTGGTTGAGACCATACATAAAAATGACATTGCCAAAAATTGACAAGATAATATTTCCACTTATTCATCAGAAAAGGAGTCTCTTTTGATGCCAGAATAGATTTTCCTCTATATCTAACATACTGCATAAAAGGATCCTTGAAGAACCATAAGGTGGCCGGAAAATCGTTAGCAAAGACTTCTTCAACAGGATATTTTATTTTTTCATAAAAAAAAATTCGCTCAAAAAAGATACCAGAAGAGGTTAATCGTAAATGATTAGATTGGTTACGGAGAAAAAGTAAAATGGATTCGCATTCACATACATAAGAATTATATAGGAGCAAGAATAATCTTGGATTACTTTTTGCAAAAATAGATTTTTGGGGAGTAATAAAACTATTCCAATTATAATACTCGTGAAGAAAGAGCCGTAATAAATGCAAAGAAGAGGGATCTTTCACACAGTAGCGAAGGTTTTGAACCAAGATTTCCAGATGAATGGGGTAGGGTATTAGTACATCTGATGCATAATTTAAATGTGAGAATTTGTCCTCTAAAAAAGGAAATATTGAATGAATTGATCGTAAATTATAAGATTTTACGATTTCCGTCTCCTTTAAGGAAGATACTAATCTTAGGGAAAACGGAATTTCTACAATGACTGCAAATCCCTCCGATATCATTTGAGAATACAAATTTTTGTTGTACCCCAAAAATCTATTTTGATTAGAATCATTAACGGAAATAAGAAAATGATTCTGTTGATACATTCGAGTAATTAAACGTTTTATAATTAGTAAACTAGATTTCTTGTCATAACCTACATTATCCAACAAAACGGATCTATTTAAACCACGATCATGAGCAAGTGCATAAATATACTCCCGAAAGATAAGTGGGTATAGGAAGTCATGTTGCTGAGATATATCTAATTCTAAATATCCTTGAAATTCTTCCATTTAAAATTCTATTTGAACCAGAAAAGAAATAGGTAATTTATTGGGTTATCAAACGATACATAGTACGATAAAGTCAAAACAAGGTATTTATAGTAAGAAAAAACTAGATACCTCGGAAACAAGTCAAACTCATTAACGGACTCTCTAGCCCCTTATGTTCATTTATAGGATAACAAGATAGTTAGAAGTCCTTTATTTTTTCAATCCAATCGCTCTTTTGATTTTGAAAAAAATCTCTTTATCAATATACTGCCTTCTTCTACACATTTATCTCTACCCCATAAAGGGGAATAGCTAATAGTTAGGACTCATAATAAATTTCTAATCCACTCATCAGAAAAGCCTTTCCCGCATTAAGCACTAATATATTTTTAACGTCTAATTAGATGTGGTAATCATTCAAAAATGAAGAACAGAAGCTCGTTACTTTTTATTTCCCTATAATTGTAACCTTATAGTAAGGTTCTACCCATTTATTCACTCGACCCCCAAAAGATTCTTTTTAAAAAATTGTTAGACACCACGAATTTAAACAATTGAAATAAGATTTGGAACCTATTCAGTAAGAATGAAATATTCTCAGAATTATCCATTGCTACGACATGCTGCTTTTTCCATTCATTCCTTTCAGGATCAGTCGTGGTCTTACAAACTCTACCGATGGTATGGACGAATCTGTTGCTTCATACAAATGTGTAAAAGATGCTAGCCGCACTTAAAAGCCGAGTACTCTACCGTTGAGTTAGCAACCCCCAAAAACGAATTAGAATGTGTAGATACAATCAGAATCCCAATAAATAACGAAATTGAATGGCACAACGCAATCAAACCAAAAAAATGAAAAAAAAATTCTAATCCACTCTGAACATAATAAAAATGAACAAATCCGACGAAAATACAAAAAATTCTCAGATAAAAGATAAAATAGGGATTAAAGCCAAAGATTTTCAAATATTTATAGACCGCCTATTGTCTCTTATATTATCCATTAATTAGTATATATCGAGTTTTATATATTTAAATCTTAATCAAAAAAGACTTCTTGTATGACAGAAAATCCAAGAACCCATTATTTGAATGAAATAAAATCTATGGAACAGGGATAAACGGATCCATTTATCCACGATCGGATTATATTTATTTGATAGACTGTTGTCAATATGAATATTGAGAAAAACATACAAAAGATAAAAAAAATTCTAAATCGAACTAACAATTATGATTTCAATCAATTAAAATTAATCAAATTGAAATAGAAAAAAACTAAGGACTTGTGTTGGATTGGCACTATATATAATATAGGTATATAATATAGGTGGAAGACTAAATTAAGGAAGACGGGGGAGAAGTAGAAAAAAATGAGGTTTATTCAATAACAAAAATAAACAAGTTTGATCCTTTGTTTTTTTTTTGTTCATAGAGTTCCAACGAAAATCACCCCATTGACGGTAATGCAAATTTTTATGTCTATAGACCCAATTACTTCTACATAATTTCTTATTTATTCACTTGATATTTTTCTATACTATTTTATTTCGTATTTCGATTTAAAAATATTGGATCCATTATTATATCAATATCAACAAAATCGAAATCTATTTTTTGTCGTTATAAATAAAGACACCATTCTATAGTAACAATACTAAAAGTAACAATACAATACTAAACGGAAGTATGATATGAATAGAACAAAAGAGGAACTAGCAAAGAAAAGGTTATACAAAGCTATATACAAGTAATACACACCTTCTTTACAAGTAATACACACCTTCTTTATTTATATTTTATTTCATTAATTGAATTTTGTTTGTTGATTAAGGCGAAGTTCCGTAAAAACCCCCGCCTTTTTTGAAATATCATGAACAGTTCCTGTAGGTTGAGCGCCTTTTTCAAGGAAATCTAGAATAGCAGGAACATTTAAATAGATTTGATTCTTTATCGGATCATAAAAACCCACTTTCCGAAGATCTCTTCCCTCTCGTCGGGATCGAACATCAATTGCAACAATTCGATAAATGGCTCATTGGGATAGATGAATAATACCCCCCCCTAGAAACGTATAAGAAGTTTTCCCCTCGTACGGCTCGAGAAAATTAGAAATTATGTCTATGTATCGAATTACAATATCAAATATATCCATAAAATCATCAAATTAATTAGACTATAGATTTAAGTACTTTTTTTTGTTATTCTTATCCAATCAAAAAAAAATTAGTCGTATTTGCACCCTCATAACTCAAGTTGGATAACTCTGAAATAACTCAAAAGAGAACCTTTTTAGATATTTCATTTATTGAGTGGTCTCTAACCCTTTTATTGTCTGTCTACTTTAGAATCTATTTCGATTCTTCATTCTGATCTAGTTATTAAGACAATTGAAAAGGTATTTACTTGTTCCAGGATCTTTACCTTAAATCATTGGGTTTAGACATTACTTCGGTGATCTTTAAATCCTTTCAAAACGGCAGCAACATATCATTTTTTGTGATTTCTTTCTGTCAAAGAATCATACGAATGGTTGATTCCTGCGTAATACACCTTCCTTTTGAAGTTGAAATTTTCTCGAATAGGACCTTTTAAGTTTATGTATCGAAAATATACTTACGAAGTTGTTCCAATTTATTGATTGATACTAACCCTAGATTCTTGCCCCTGAAAAAAAAAAATATTTCTACCCGAGCTCCATCCTGTACTATATTACATCACCCCCCCCCAAAAAAAAGAGGGTTACAGCGGAACAGAACAAATGATGTCGAGCCAAGAGCACTTTCATTCCTATATAATATATATAAAAATGGTGGATGTAAGACTCCACAGCGGATCATGTCCTTCAAGCCGCACGTTGCTTTCTACCACATCGTTTTAAACGAAGTTTTACCATAACATTCCTTCGGTTTGGAACCCATATGTAATTGATTCAATTATGGAATCATGAATAATCATTGGTTCGGTCGGTACATAGCAATCTATTTAACCCTATTTAATTAGATTAATAGAATTAAATATCGAATATTTTGATTGTAAAACTATAATTATAATTAGTTAACTAACTATAACTAATATAACACGAATAAACAAGTTATTTTGAATCTGTATCTTCAAGTAACGTAATAGTGATAGGATAAATTCAACAATTTCACACGTCTTCAAGTACCAAGAACTCATAAGAGTTCGTTACAAAGATTTAATTGATTTAAAAATTCCCTATCCGATACAATTATTTGTATTTTGCATAACATATAGTTTTCCAGCAAGGACCTTTCGTTTTTTATCATCAGTAAGAGAGAGAGAAATCCATATTATATTGGATTAAACCATCTGTGAGTAAAAAAAGATAGATAAAAAAACACTGATGTAAGGGAAGATTGAAAATTTATGTTGTTATTTTTTAACATTTATACTGTAAAATTAGTCAAATAGGTACTATTTAACTTAACGAATCGCAAATTCATTTAATTTCCTATTTCATATGCGTGTTATTTGAACTCGATTAAATTTATGAAAAAGATATGATTCCGCAGATTATAAAAAAAAAATACTAATCACATTCTATACCAATATTTTATTCTTAATATAAAAGACTGTTCGAAAAGGCAATTTATATTAATATATAAATTTATATTAATATATTAATATAAATTTATATATATTATATATAATGTGATAATTATATTAATAATAATCATAGACGGGGTATGATCTGGGACGGAAGGATTCGAACCTCCGAATAGCGGGACCAAAACCCGTTGCCTTACCACTTGGCCACGCCCCATTTTTTTCTATTAGACACTAATAAACACTAATATTGGTACGGGTTATTCGTCAACTCCAGTCTAAATATCTATTATTTAGAAGTAGACATAGAATTAAACTGAATTTATTGATCATTACATATAATTCAATTAAGATATTGTACGAAAGTATGATTTATTCTATTCTCTTTTGATTTGAGATATAGAAGGATTTTTGATTGGGTGAGTTCAAATCAAAGAAAGTTTTTTGGTCTATCTTATTTTCTTTTTATTAATTTTTTTCTTCTATCAATAATAACATATTTATAATAATAAAAAACTCAATTTATTAATAACTCAATTTATTAATAACTCAATCAAAATAAATACAATTATCCCCAAAAAAAAATGTTTGTTATGCTTAATATATTTAGTTTAATCTATATCTACCTTAATTCTGCTCTTTTTTCCAGTAATTTTTTCGTCGCCAAATTGCCTGAAGCCTACGCTTTTTTGAATCCAATTGTAGATATTATGCCAGTAATACCTCTGTTCTTTTTTCTCTTAGCCTTTGTTTGGCAAGCTGCTGTAAGTTTTCGATGATATTTTTAATAAAGTTCCAGATAAATTCATGATTTATTTGAAAAAAAAAAAATGCATAGAATTGATAAGATCAGATAAGTCTTACACTCTCAATTCAAATATTGAAAGTATTGTACAACCGCGACAAATCCGGATCACCCCACTGTATTTCTTGGTGTCAAAATAAAAAAGTAGGGTATGCGGTATAAAAGTGGAGAATCTATTCTCTTTTTTCCTAAAAAAAATCTTGGAGATTGTGTAATGCTTACTCTCAAACTATTTGTTTACACGGTAGTGATATTCTTTGTTTCTCTTTTTATCTTTGGATTCCTGTCTAATGATCCAGGACGTAATCCTGGACGTGAAGAATAAAGGATAAGGTTTTTGTTTTCTTTGCTTGATTTTAAACTGTTATTAGTAAGATTTTTTCTATTCCACATCTTTAAACTTCTTTAAGTATTCATTTTTAACTATATTAATTAAATAAAACTAATTAAATAAAAAAAGAGCTCGCGATAAATTCGAAAAAAAAAATACCAAGTCATCAACAAAAACGGAAAGAGAGGGATTCGAACCCTCGGTACGAAAAACTCGTACAACGGATTAGCAATCCGACGCTTTAGTCCACTCAGCCATCTCTCCTCCCAATTGAAAAAGGATAATACTATGTTACATTATAAAAAATAAGGCTTGAAAACGCCCGTCATAGTATAGACTATTTTTTTTTATTTCGTTATTTCGTCCGAAGGGGCTTTTTAGTTTCACGGCCCGGCTAAGTACTGACCAGGCCGGGCCCGCCCTTTTGTTCCAACGAATCATAAATAAAAAGATTTTTTAATTTTGAAAAAAAAAAAAATGAAATTTCTATGATATAGAATCAAATGATATCGAATCAAAGTGCCGTTTCTTTCTTAGTTAGTCCTTTTATTCCAGTTTTAATAATAAATAAGGGAACTGTCGTTTCTTGACACAATCCATTTTTGTGTTATGGCTTAAGTTCGAGACGTATAGGTCAAAAACCTCGGGCAAAAAAACACTTGGTATTTAGTTATTTAAATTAAATGAATCCTCTTTCCCTAATCTCATTAGGTCCTCTGATACAACACGTAAACGCTCTAGTTTTCATGATTTTTTTCTGATCCTTTATTTTACTTTTGATTAGGGTCGACAAAAGGTCCATTTATATACAATAATCGGATTGTAGCGGGTATAGTTTAGTGGTAAAAGTGTGATTCGTTCTATAACCCCCTATATAGTTAAAGGGTCTTTCGGTTTGATTAATATTCATATATTCATTCCGAACAAAAACTTTAGTTCTTAAAAGGATTGAATCCTTTACCTCTCAATGAAAAATTCGAGGAAGAGTATACATTCTCGTGATTTGTATCCAAGAATCAATTTTAAATTGAAAAATTGGATTATGAGATTACGAAACATAATTTTTTTTTTATTGGATCAATACTTCCAATTGAATGAGTATGAGTAAAGGACCCATGGATAAAGATAAAAGGTGTATTTCTAATCGTAACTAAATCTTCAATTTTCAATTTATAAAATTGAAAATTTATATAGGGGAAATTGAAGCAAAACAGCTATTAAACAATGTCTTTGGTTTACTAAAGACATCGAAAAATTGTTTTAGCTCGGTGGAAACAAAACGCTTTTCCTAAGGATTCTTTCAATATAGAAGTAGAGAACGAAGTAACTAGAAAGATTGTTAGAATATAACCCTCTTTTTTTCTATAGGGATCGTCTAGAAAGCGGGTTGTTCTGAATAGATTCAGACAGCAAAGCTGACATAGACGTTATGGGTCGGATTCTTTTATTTCGTTCATGTCTGAATCTGGGAATTTATCCATCTTCCATAAAGGAGCCGAATGAAACCAAAGTTTCACGTTCAGTTTTGAATTAGAGACGTTAAAAATGATGAATCAACGTCGACTATAACCCCTAGCCTTCCAAGCTAACGATGCGGGTTCGATTCCCGCTACCCGCTTTTACTTTAATCGTTAGAATATTCTAAAATTCGAAAAATGAAATTTTTTTTTATTTAATAAAAAAATTGAATGAATCGAATTAATGTAATGCATAATTGACTTGAATACTAAATTCTTGAAATTCTTTCAACTATTTTTCCGAACAAGAAATATGAAAATTGGAG